GGAATTGGACGATCCTATTTGGTCAAATACCTAACGAAAAACTCCTATCTTCCTTTCATTACGATATTTCTGGACAAGTTCCGGGATACAGTTTTTCGTTTTGCTGATGATGATGACAGTGATGATGAGATCGAGATTTTTATTGATGCTCGTGACCCTATTGAGGCTATTAATCAAGATATTCATGTTTTTGACGATATGGATATTGATTTTGATCCTAGTATCTATAGTTTTGAGGAGAGAGATGCTCATGACGATAAGATTAATATGGAGCTGGAACAGCTAACTAGGATGGATGCGCTAACTGAGGAGATGGACACGGTGTGGCGCGTAGCCCAATTTTATATCAGCCTTCAAATCGAATTAACAAAAGCAATCTCTCCTTGCATAATATGGATTCCAAACATTCATGAGCTGCATTTTAGGGATTCGGGTTCCTTCTCCCTCGAGCTATTAGTGAACCTTCTCTCCTGGGATTGTGAAAGATCTTCCACTGGAAATAGTCTTGTTATTGCTTCGACCCATTTTCCCCAATTCGTGGATCCCTCTCTAATAGCTCCGCATAGATTAGATACGTGCATTAAGGTACGAAGGCCTCTTATTCCACAACAACGAAAGCACTTTTTCACTCTTTCATATACTAAGGGATTTCGCTTGGAAAAAAAAGCGTTCCAGGCTAATGGATTCGCGGCCATAACCATGGGTTCCAATGCACAAGATCTTATAGCACTTACCAATGAGGCCCTATCGATTAGTATTTCACATGGGAAATCAATTATAGACGAAAATACAATTAGATTAGCTCGTCATAGACAAACTTGGGATTTGCGAGCCCATGTAATACCGGTTCAGAATTCTCGGCTCCTTTTCTATCAGATAGGAAGAGCTGTCGCACAAAATTTACTTCTAAATAATTGCCCCATAGATCTGATATCTATCTATTTGCAGAAGACATTCTGTAACGAAGGGGATTTTTATTTGTACAGCTCGTACGTCGAACTTGGAATGAGCACGAAGAAATTAACGATACTTCTTTATCTTTTGAATTGTTCTGCCGGATCGGTCGCTCAAGATCTTTGGTCTCCACCCGAACCAGAGGAAAACAATAGGATCGCTTATGGTAGACTCGTTGAGAATGATTTTGATCTAGTTCATGGCCTATTAGAAATAGAAGGCATTCTAGAGGGATTCTCACGGACAGATCTAGAGGGATGCTCACGGACAGAAAAAGATTGCAGTCAGTTTGATAAGGATCGAGTGCCATTGCTTCTTCGGCCCGAACCAAGGAATCCCTCAGATATGATACAAAATGGATTTCAATCTATGATTGATCAGAAATTTATCTATGAATCGGAGGAGGTGTTTGTAGCGGGGGAAAAAGTCAACCCGCAGAAGGTGTTCTCCAATTTCATAGTTTGGGCTCCTAGAATATGGTCCCCTTGGGGCTTTCTATTTGATTGGGTCGAAAGGACCAATGACAATGAATTGGGAGTTCCCTATTGGTCCAGTTCATTTTGGGCCAAGCAGATCCAGTTCGTTCTTGCGGACTATGAAGAGGATGAGCTTGAAGAGAATGATCAAGAGAATGATTCGTATTATGATGAAGATGAAGTTGAACCGAATCCTAATCCTCTTGAAGCGGATGAGCAAAAGAAGGAGAGGGGTGTGTATTATAAGCTTGACGATCAAGATAACGATGGGTTTGAACCTCAATTTGACAGGTTTAATTATGAAGTCGGTGATAAGTTTTACGAGGCGTTCTTGCAGAGTATATACCTGACACGAGCTAGAATTAGAATTTCCAAAGAACAAGTCCTTTTTCGAATAAGCCAATTCATTTGGAACCCTGGAAATCCATTCTTTGTCCTATCCGAAGATCCGGCCCTTGCCTCTATGTTTTCACATCGAGAATTCTTTGCAGATGCAGATGAAGAGATATTAAAGTGGTTTATTACTTCCGAAATCAAATCTATGAGAAAAAGCTGGATTTTCGAGGAGACGCAAGAAAAGCGCTTCGAAGGGTTGAATCATCGCCGGAGATGGCTTAGAAGAACCAATAGTTCTAATGGATCTTTCCGTTCTAATACTCTATCCGAGAGTTATCAGTATTTATCAAATCTGTTCCTATCTAACAGAACACTATTGGATCAAATGCAAAAGACATTGGTGAGAAAAAGATGGCTTTTCCCGGATGACATGCAAAATTTTTTCATGGAACAATATGCTACTGCTGAAACACGGAAGAATTGAAATCTTAGATCAATACACTATGTATGGATGGTATGAACTGCCTAAACAAGAATTCTTGAACAGCGAACAACCAGTTCAGATATTCACGACCAAGAAGTACTGGATTCTCTTTCGGATAGGCCCTGAAAGGCGAAGGAAGGCAGGCGTCTATTATTGAATTCCCCCGACTCCATTTTGGGAGCGTCCAGTGCCAAAGTCACTGAATGGGTAAGTCGCCAATCCCTAAAACGGACTATATAATGTACTTTAT